GACTATTCATTGGTAGAATGGAAAGAATTGGAGGAAGAGGAACCCACAGGGAATGAATGGGAAGATCGAAAAGTTGGAAGAAGAAAAGATTTTTTGCTTAGACGCATGGAATTGGCTAAGCATTTTATTCGAACAAATATAGAACCAAAATGGATGGTTTTGTGTCTATTACCAGTTCTTCCTCCTGAGTTGAGACCAATCTATCATATAGATGAGGATAAACTAGTGACCTCGGATATTAATGAAATCTATAGAAGAATTATCTATCGGAATAATACTCTTACAGATCTATTAACAACAAGTATAGCTACGCCAGAAGAATTAATAATATCTCAGGAAAAATTGCTACAAGAAGCCGTGGATGCACTTCTTGATAATGGAATCTGCGGACAACCAATGAGGGATGATCATAATAGAGTTTACAAGTCGCTTTCAGATGTAATTGAAGGCAAAGAAGGAAGAGTTCGCGAGACTCTGCTTGGTAAACGGGTCGATTATTCAGGGCGGTCCGTGATTGTCGTGGGCCCTTCACTTTCATTACATCGATGTGGATTGCCTCGCGAAATAGCAATAGAACTTTTCCAGGCATTTGTAATTCGTGACCTAATTAGAAAACATCTTGCTTCGAACATAGGAGTTGCTAAGAGTCAAATTCGTAAAAAAAAACCGATTGTATGGGAAATACTTCAGGAAATTCTGAATGACCATCCTGTATTGCTGAATAGAGCGCCTACTCTGCATAGATTAGGCATACAGGCATTCCTCCCCGTTTTAGTGGAAGGGCGCGCTATTTGTTTACATCCATTAGTTTGTAAGGGCTTCAATGCAGACTTTGACGGGGATCAAATGGCTGTTCATGTGCCTTTATCTTTGGAGGCTCAAGCAGAGGCGCGTTTACTTATGTTTTCTCATATGAATCTTTTGTCTCCAACTATTGGGGATCCGATTTCGGCACCAACTCAAGATATGCTTAGTGGACTCTATGTCTTAACGAGTGGAAATCGTCGGGGTATTTGTGTAAATAGGTATAATCCATGTAATCGTAGAAACTATCAAAATGAAGATAATAACTATAAGTATACAAAAAAAAAAGAACCCTTTTTTTGTAATCCCTATGATGCAATTGGAGCTTATCGGCAAAAACGAATCAATTTAGGTAGTCCTTTGTGGCTGCGGTGGCGACTAGATCAACGCGTTATTGCTGCAAGAGAAGCTCCCATCGAAATTCACTATGAATCTGTGGGGACCTATTATGAGATTTATGGACACTATCTAATAGTACGAAGTATAAAAAAAGAAATTCTTTATATATATATTCGAACCACTCTTGGTCATATTTCCCTTTATCGAGAAATAGAAGAAGCCATACAGGGGTTTTGGCAGGGCTGTTGTAATTCTATGCTACCAACGGGAATTCGAGTCTCTCCGGGTTAACTAGGACCATAATTGCAGAATTTCTACGTGAATCAAGATCTAGAAAAGGAAGTTTTCCAATCACTGACTCAAGCCCATTGTCAAATTCTACTCAGCGCAATATGGAGGTACTGATGGCAGAACGGCCCACTCAGGTCTTTCACAATAAAGTGATAGACGGAACTGCCATGAAACGGCTTATTAGTCGATTTATTGATCACTATGGAATAGGATATACATCACATATCCTGGATCAAGTAAAGACTCTGGGTTTCCGACAAGCTACCGCCGCATCCATTTCATTAGGAATTGATGATCTTTTAACAATACCTTCTAAAAGATGGCTAGTTCAAGACGCTGAACAACAAAGTTTTATTTTGGAAAAACACCATCATTATGGGAATGTACACGCGGTAGAAAAATTACGTCAATCGATCGAAATATGGTATGCCACAAGTGAATATTTGCGACAAGAAATGAATCCTAATTTTCGGATGACCGATCCTTTTAATCCAGTCCATATAATGTCTTTTTCGGGAGCCAGAGGAAATGCATCTCAGGTACATCAATTAGTAGGTATGAGAGGATTAATGTCGGATCCCCAAGGGCAAATGATTGATTTACCCATTCAAAGCAATTTACGCGAAGGACTGTCTTTAACAGAATACATTATTTCTTGCTACGGAGCCCGTAAAGGGGTTGTGGATACCGCTATCCGAACATCAGATGCAGGATATCTCACGCGCAGACTTGTTGAAGTAGTTCAACACATTGTTGTACGTCGAACAGATTGTGGCACCGTTCGAGGTATTTCTGTAAGTCCTCGAAATGGAATGATGGCGGACAGGATTTTTATCCAAACATTAATTGGCCGTGTATTAGCAGATGATATATATATAGGTTCGCGATGTATTGCTACTAGAAATCAAGATATTGGGGTTGGACTTGTCAGTAGATTCATAACTTTTAGAGCACAACCAATCTCTATTCGAACCCCCTTTACTTGTAGGAGTACATCTTGGATTTGTCAATTATGTTATGGCCGGAGTCCAGCTCATGACGACCTGGTCGAATTGGGAGAAGCCGTAGGTATTATTGCAGGTCAATCTATTGGAGAACCGGGCACTCAATTAACATTAAGAACTTTTCATACCGGCGGAGTATTTACAGGGGGTACTGCAGAACATGTGCGAGCCCCTTCTAATGGAAAAATAAAATTCAACGAGGATTTGGTTCATCCGACACGTACACGTCATGGACATCCTGCTTTTCTATGTTCTAGAGACTTGTATGTAACTATTGAGAGTGAAGATATTATACACAATGTGTGTATTCCGCCCAAAAGTTTTCTTTTAGTTCAAAACGATCAATATGTAGAATCAGAACAAGTGATTGCTGAGATTCGCGCGAGAACATCCACTTTGAATTTGAAAGAGAAGGTTCGAAAACATATTTATTCTGACTCAGAAGGCGAAATGCACTGGAATACTGATGTGTACCATGCACCTGAATTTACATATGGTAATATTCATCTCTTACCAAAAACAAGTCATTTATGGATATTATTAGGGGAGCCCTGGAGATACAGTCTAGGCCCTTGTTCGATCCACAAGGATCAAGATCAAATGAACGCTTATTCTCTTTCTGTCAAGCCAAGATATATTGCTAACCCCTCAGTAACTAATAATCAAGTGAGACACAAATTTTTTAGTTCGTATTTTTCTGGTAAAAATCAAAAAGGAGATAGGATTCCTGATTATTCAGAACTGAATCGAATGACATGTACGGGTCGTTGTAATCTCAGATATCCGGCCATTCTCGACGGTAATTCTGATTTATTGGCAAAGAGGCGAAGAAATAGATTCATCATCCCACTCGAATCGATTCAAGAAGGCGAGAACCAACTAATACCTTCTTCAGGTATCTCAATGGAAATCCCCATAAATGGTATTCTCCGTAGAAATAGTATTCTTGCTTATTTCGATGATCCTCGATATATAAGAAAGAGCTCGGGACTTACTAAATATGAGACTAGAGAACTAAATTCAATCGTCAACGAAAAGGAGTTGATTGAGTATCGAGGAGTCAAGGTATTTTGGACAAAATACCAAAAGGAAGTAAATCCATTTTTTTTTATTCCCGTGGAAGTCCACATTTTGGCCGAATCTTCTTCCATAATGGTACGACACAATAGTATTATTGGGGCAGATACACAAATCACTTTCAATAGAAGAAGTCGGGTAGGCGGATTGGTCCGAGTGAAGAAAAAAGCAGAAAAAATGAAACTGATAATCTTTTCTGGAGATATCCATTTTCCTGGAAAGACAAATAAGGCATTCCGATTGATACCGCCAGGAGGGGGAAAACCAAATTCCAAAGAATACAAAAAATTGAAAAATTGGCTCTATATCCAACGAATGAAACTTTCCAGGTATGAAAAAAAGTATTTTGTTTTGGTTCAACCTGTAGTCCCATATAAAAAAACGGATGGTATAAATTTAGGAAGACTTTTCCCGCCGGATCTCTTGCAGGAAAGTGATAATCTACAACTTCGAGTTGTCAATTATATCCTTTATTACGACCCAATTCTTGAAATTTGGGACACAAGTATTCAATTAGTTCGGACTTCTTTAGTGTTGAATTGGGACCAAGACAAAAAAATCGAAAAGGCCTGCGCTTCCTTTGTTGAAATAAGGACAAATGGTTTGCTTAGATATTTTCTAAGAATCGACTTAGCTAAGTCACCTATTTCTTATACCGGAAAAAGGAACGATCTGTCGGGTTCAGGATTGATCTCTGAGAATGGATCAGATCGCGCTAATGTCAATCCATTTTATTCCATTTATTCCTATTCCAAGGCAAGGATTAAAGAATCCCTTAATCCAAATCAAGGAACTATCCATACGTTGTTGAATCGAAATAAGGAATCTCAATCTTTGATAATTTTGTCATCATCCAATTGTTTTCGAATAGGCCCATTCAACGATGTAAAATCTCCCAATGTGATAAAAGAATCAATCAAAAAGAACCCCCTAATTCCAATTAGGAATTCGTTGGGCCCGTTAGGAACAGGTTTTCCAATTTATAATTTTGATTTATTTTCCCATTTAATAACCCATAATCAGATCTTGGTAACTAACTATTTGCAACTTGACAATTTCAAACAGATTTTTCAAATACTTAAATATTATTTACTGGATGAAAATGGTCAAATTTATAATCCCTATTCATGCAGTAACATCATTTTGAATCCATTCCATTTGAATTGGTATTTTCTCCATTACAATTATTGTGAAGAGACATCTCCAATCGTTAGTCTTGGGCAGTTTCTTTGTGAAAATGTATGTATAGCCAAAAAAGGACCGCATTTAAAATCGGGTCAAGTTCTAATTGTTCAAGTTGACTCTGTGGTAATACGATCAGCTAAGCCTTATTTGGCTACTCCAGGAGCAACTGTTCATGGACATTATGGGGAAATCCTTTACGAAGGCGATACATTAGTTACATTTATATATGAAAAATCAAGATCTGGTGATATAACGCAAGGTCTTCCAAAAGTGGAACAGGTGTTAGAAGTGCGTTCGATT